AGAAAGGATTCTCTTCAAACGAACCAGCCTATCCTCTGTATGGGGCTTACGCGGTGGTTGGAACAAAGACACATTTTTTGTAAATTCAAATGTGGCAGATAAAGGCATATATCTGCACGGCCCGATCAATAGTTCAAGTCACACACTCCCATAATCCATTTTCTCTTCGGAGAATCCGCTTCAACTATAAGTGTCAAAAATATATATTTTTGTAGAGTTGAAGAGCAATATCCAAATACATGTCTTATTTTTTTCAATAATCCATATTTGTAGCAATGAAATACTATTCTTCCTACCCCAATGATTGATTCAAAATATTAATGGTATAGAGTCTTCCTTATAAAAGTAGAGTCTTCCTTATAAAGGGCCCGAAATACCTTGTTTACGTATCATTGGGAAGTGCATTAACATAAATACGGCAGTAAGAAGAGGTAATACAAAAGTGTGTAAACTATAAAAACGAGTCAAAGTGGATTGTCCCACACTAGCACTTCCGCGTAATAACTCTACCAGGGGCGATCCTATTACAGGAATAGCGTCAGGCACACCCGTTACTATTTTGACTGCCCAATAACCAATTTGGTCCCAAGGTAAGGAATAACCAGTTACACCAAAAGATGCGGTCAATACACCCAAAACCACGCCCGTAACCCAAGTCAATTCACGAGGTTTTTTAAAACCACCGGTAAGATACACACGAAATACGTGCAGAATCATCATTAGGACCATCATACTTGCCGACCATCGATGAACTGATCGAATTAACCAACCAAAGTTAGCTTCAGTCATTATATATTGAACAGAAGCAAAAGCCTCTGTAACGGTCGGACGATAATAAAAAGTCATAGCAAACCCCGTAGCTACTTGTACTAAAAAACAAGTAAGCGTAATTCCTCCTAGACAATAAAATATGTTGACGTGAGGAGGAACATATTTACTAGTTATATCATCTGCAATTGCCTGAATCTCAAGACGTTCTTCGAACCAATCATAGATTTTATTGAGATAGGTAAACCGAGGAGACCCCCCCCGAGAACCGTATATGAAAATTTCATCTCGTACGGCTCAAACAGAAACACCCCAATACTAGTTCTAACGGATGTGTGGAATAGAAAGTTTTAAATTTCTTAATTCTATGATTCTTTTTTTTCTGAAGATATGAAAGAATAAAAACCCGAAAACTATTCCTTGTGGTTATAATGCCAAAAAATCAAGTCGGCTCATTCGTCTCTATATTGATCGTTATAGGCCTCTTGAATCTTCTATTTACCTATTTTCTTTGTTGTTATTTATGTGTAATGCGGCTTTACTGCTGTTTTTTTTTTATTATTGATAGGAATTCTCTTGTTAAGACCCTATGAATCGATTAAAACCTCAGATTCATACTAGAACCACGATGATTCAATAAAACCCCCTCAAACTAAGTCCCCCAATTCCCTGAGTAAGAACCGTTGGATCATCACTTATTCAATGACTAGATATAATGACTAAAAATCCAAAGAAATCTTTGTCCTTTGATCAAAATAAGCATAAAAGGAAGTTTGAAAGAATAAAAATCTTTCTATTTATAACTTCTAACTCTTTGAAAAATTTTTTGGAGTCCGGCCGCGAGGTCTGACTATTAAGTATGAATCATAGTTCTAATACTTTGTAATCTATGTAATCTATTTTATATATTCCGTGCTCCAGATACTAAAATGAATATCCGACGAAGTAAAACCATCTCTATCAAGATGACAGACCCATTCTCTGTACTAGCCATAGGATCAATTATACCAAGTCACACACTCATATTCCGGAAATACAGAAAAAAAGAAATTCCACGGTCGAACTACCAAAATAGAATGGGATAAAAATCAGAAAACTAAATGCTTCACTTTGTATTGAAAAAGCTAGTTAATGGTTCTTGTGAATCTAATTCATTGAAATTCCATCCAATAAAATGGAAGAATTATAAATCTCCAAAATAATAGATAGAAATACTGCAAATAGAGCCATTGCGAGACCCATCAAAGGAGTAGTTCCCCAACCAGGAGCTACTTTACCATATTCTGAATTCAATGGTTTCAATAAACTTCCGGCATTCGTTCGTTTTGGGCGGCCAGATCTAGAACTACCCTCAACGGTTTGTGTAGCCATAATATTTTATATTCATTAAGATCTGTTGACTTTGTATACCATTCCGTTGTAAATAAATGATCTTATCATAGATCCATTGTGGTCTTAAAACTATATAATGTCTTAAAACTATATAATAATGGAAACAGCAACCCTAGTTGCCATCTTTTTATCTGGTTTACTTGTAAGTTTTACTGGGTACGCCTTATATACTGCGTTTGGGCAACCCTCTCAACAACTAAGAGATCCATTCGAGGAACACGGGGACTAGTTGAAGTAATGATCCTCCCACTGTTGGGAGGATCATTACTTCAATTGAGATAATGAAAAATTATTTCACCTTTTTACTTTTTAGTTGGAACTTTAGGCGGTTCGCGAAAAAAGATAGCGAAAAAAATTATTCCTAGAGTTGAGACTAAAAGGAATGTATAAACCAATGCTTCCATAGATTCGATCGTGGTTTACAATTATAGCTTCCATACCTGTTTATTTGGGATCGTCTCCCGGATAAAGAAAGAACAAAAGTCAAAGAAAAGGCAGCGAGTCAAATGTCAAATCAAGATTTATCCGGTACCCCAACCCTATAGTCAGTCAAATAAACTAAAAACGAAAAGTAACAAAGCAATATTGTATCAAACTACCTGTCTTCTTGTAGTTGGATCTCCAAGTTTTTGGAATGCTCCAAATTCCACTTGAGCATCTAAATCCGGATCAATACCAGCAAAAACATCTCTAAACAAGGTTCTAGCACCATGCCAAATGTGTCCGAAGAAGAAGAGCAAAGCAAACGAAGCATGCCCAAAGGTAAACCAACCCCTTGGACTGCTACGAAAAACACCATCGGATTTCAAAGTAGCACGGTCTAATTCAAAAATTTCACCCAATTGAGCACGTCTAGCATATTTTTTCACAGTAGCGGGATCGCTATAACTGACTCCGTTCAGTTCGCCGCCATAGAACTCAACAGTTACACCTACTTGTTCGACACTATATTTTGATTCTGCCCTTCTAAAAGGAACATCAGCTCTAACAATTCCGTCCCCGTCGACCAAAACAACCGGAAATGTTTCAAAAAACGTCGGCATACGACGTACAAAAAGTTCACGCCCCTCTTTATCTCTAAAGATAGGATGTCCTAACCACCCAACGGCTATTCCATCCCCGTTGTCCATGGAGCCCGCTCTGAATAATCCACCTTTTGCCGGATTATTGCCGATGTAATCATAAAAAGCTAGTTTTTCAGGAATTTTAGACCAAGCTTCGGATAAACTTTGATTTTCGGCTAAGCCAGCACCAATTCTTCGATATATTTCTTGTTGGAAGTATCCTTGATCCCATTGATAGCGCGTAGGACCAAACAATTCAATCGGGGTAGTTGCTGAACCATACCACATAGTTCCAGCAACTACAAAAGCTGCAAAAAAGACAGCGGCAATACTACTGGAAAGGACGGTTTCAATATTTCCCATACGTAATCCTTTGTATAGACGTTGGGGTGGACGAACACTAAGATGGAATAGACCTGCCAATATGCCTAAGGTCCCTGCTGCAATATGATGAGAAGCTATTCCTCCCGGAACAAAAGGATCAAAACCCTCCACACCCCACGCTGGATTTACGGCTTGTACCCTTCCGGTTAGTCCATAAGGATCGGACACCCATATTCCAGGACCATACAATCCTGTTACATGAAATGCACCAAAACCAAAGCAAGCCACCCCTGAGAGAAATAAATGAATTCCAAAGATCTTAGGCAAATCCAAAGAGGGTTTTCCTGTACGTTCATCAGTAAATATTTCTAGATCCCAATACACCCAATGCCAGATAGCTGCCAAAAAACACAAGCCAGAAAACACAATATGTGCCCCGGCCACACCTTCGTAACTCCAAATACCCGGATTCGTTACAGTCCCCCCTGTAATACTCCAACCGCCCCATGAATTCGTTATTCCTAAACGAGTCATGAAGGGTATAACGAACATACCCTGTCTCCACATTGGATCAAGAACAGGGTCAGAGGGATCAAAAACGGCTAATTCGTATAGAGCCATCGAACCGGCCCAACCAGCAACCAGAGCTGTATGCATTATATGGACAGAAATCAAACGACCGGGATCATTCAATACGACGGTATGAACACGATACCAAGGCAAACCCATGGAAATACCCCTTTATCAACGAAAAATAGACACAATGTAACTTTATTGCATTGGAGAAAACTATGCTATGGACTCCTTTTTTAGGGGATTCTCTTGGGGAAAGTATTAATATTTGTTTGATGCTTTTCGTAATAATTACTTTTAGTAATAACGAAACTATTTTGTTCGTAGGAACAAAAAGAAGCAGATCTATTCTACACCCGATAAGTACCAATACGCAATGGTAAGGGGGTTGTTACCATTTTATATGAGTGAATGTATATATATTTGTTCATCATTCAAAGGACTTATTTGTAAGAATTTTCCTTTATTCATTTTGTCTTCTTTTTTTATGAACTTAGTCAATCTAGGGATAAAATAGGATAATAAAATAGGATATAAAATCAATAGTATTATATTAGGCCACTAAACCCACTGTTACGCTTTCACATCAAAGTGAGATATAGTACTTAATTTTTCTTTTATTTAATGCCTATTGGTGTTCCAAGAGTACCTTTTCGAAGTCCTGGAGAGGAAGATGCATTGTGGATTGACGTATAGTGCGACTTGTCAGATATATTGGGCATATGGTATTTCCCCGTTCTCTTCCCCGATCGAGATATCCCCTCTTTCGCCCAAGAAAGATTGATTCAATTATCAAAAATTTGGAGCGTGAAGTGCAATTAGATCCATTTTTTAGGGAGGGTATACGGATTAATATTATCAATTAGAATAATTTATGGTTGGCTTGGTTAGACCAATCAAATGAAGTATCCAGGCTCCGTTTAGAAATAAAACCAATTGGTAATAAATATATTTAGGATTACGACTTAATATCATATTTTAGTTATTTCTATTAATTTATATATTTCTAAATAGAAATACTAAATAGAAGTGATCTCAAACTATTAATCAATCGAGTAATATGATGAATGCGTTGAATATTTGTTGGAAGACGTGAAATAAATTGAAAAAAAAAAAAAGGGAAGTCGTAGAAAAAGGACGTGGTATTGGGGCATTTGTCCTATATGTGCAAATCCAAATCGGGCGGATCTTTACTCGGAGTAGAGCATAAACCTAAAAAAATTGAAGAAGCCCAGTCAGCAACAAGAAAATTACATCGCGATTTAGATTGTATCTCGATGAAACAATACATCAATGAGAAGTTAGTCAGATGAGTTTAGTCATTTTTTTTAGATAAACAGGCCAAAACTTATCTTTCTTGAAAAATGAAAGAAAAGTCCCTTTTTATAAGTTAAAAAAACCTGTTATGAAAAAAAAAGCTAGAATCTACACATTGATTCCTTTTTTTCATGATTTTTGTTGAACCGTATGCATCAAAAGGTGCATGTACGGTTTCTAAGGGATACTATTTTATCCCAATCAACCGACTTTATCGAGAAAGATTACTTTTTTTAGGCCAGGGGGTTGATAGCGAGATCTCGAATCAACTTATTGGTCTTATGGTATATCTCAGCATAGAGGATGATACCAAAGATCTGTATTTGTTTATAAACTCTCCTGGCGGATGGGTAATACCCGGAGTAGCTATTTATGATACTATGCAATTTGTGCGACCAGATATACAGACAGTATGCATGGGATTAGCCGCTTCGATGGGATCTTTTATTCTTGTCGGAGGGGAAATTACCAAACGTCTAGCATTCCCTCACGCTCGGCGCCAATGAGTTTTTTATTTGATTTGAGAGAAAAAAGAAAACTATGCCTTCACACTATATGAAATATTAAGTAATAATAGCATGGCACTTCGAATTCGATATGAGAGATTTTTTTAAAACCCTTAGATTATGTATCGAAAGAGTAGTATGAGATAAAAGGTATTTTCGATTTTAGCCAATCTATCGGGAGGCCTATTTCAGCGTCACAAACTTTTTTATTTTCACACCAGGGGCTCTTAATCTTAACAATATTTATGTTATGAAAGAATATGAAAGAAAATAAATCTTTTTTTTATTTGAAAATAAAAAAAAAAAGAAACTTTGGGATTGCTAAATAACAGACGAAATAAATATATAAAGCAACGGAACCATCATAGTATTTTTATAGTATTTTTGAACTACTACAAAAGGAAGGGTGGTTATTGGATCATTTACCAACCTGAGTCTGATAGACCCTATAATTTATTTTATATTTCTTCGATGTAAGTAAGGTAAAAAAAGTGAATTCCATTATAGAGCCGTATGCAATGCGCAAAAGATGCCTGTACGGTTGTTCAATTATATCTTTTTTTTATTATTCTTTTCTTTATCTCCTCACCTTTCACTTTCATCATGCGAGATAGAAGAAACATTTTTATGTTATATCATTATATCATCAGGGTAATGATCCATCAACCTGCTAGTTCTTTTTATGAGGCACAGACGGGAGAATTTATCCTGGAAGCGGAAGAACTGCTGAAGCTACGCGAAACCATCACAAGGGTTTATGCACAAAGGACAGGCAAACCCTTATGGGTTGTATCCGAAGACATGGAAAGAGATGTTTTTATGTCAGCAACAGAAGCCCAAGCTCATGGAATTGTTGATCTTGTAGCGACTGAATAACAAAGAAAAAGAACAAGGATTTCACATGAATTCGTGATTTGGGATTTTACTTTCTTACCGGATTTAATATTCTATTTATTAATTGAATTTCTTAATATAGAAATTCAAAATATAGAAAAAAAGAATTCCTAAGCATCCGGTTAAGGTCGATCTAAACCAGCCCATTATATATATGATTCAACATGCCAACTATTAAACAACTTATTAGAAACACAAGACAGCCAATCAGAAATGTCACGAAATCCCCCGCTCTTGGAGGATGTCCTCAGCGACGAGGAACATGTACTAGGGTGTATGTGCGACTCGTTCAGACCATGGACTAGGACAAAAGAAAAAGAAAGAAAACAATTGATCCAGTATCACCGATCCGGACCTGTGAGTAGGATAAAATGGACGAACTCCATTGAATATTCAATATCTTAAAAAAAAAGATCTATCCTTCGATTGGGGTATCAAATGTATGGTTCTCGTTGGTGCAAATCCAACCACCTCAATTTAAAATTTAAGATGAGAAAGAATTCCCCATTGATATCAAATGGTATTCATTAAGCAGGGGAAATCTTATTTTAAAAAAGTCAAAATTTAGGCCTTATTCTTGCAAGAACGGACTAACAGGGTCAGCTACTCAGCTAATCTTCATAATTAAATACCGTTACTGTATAAGTAGATCTCGTTGTGAAAGACCTAGTACTAGATAATTATGGGTAGAGCCAAAGAGTGTGAACTGTACAAGTTAACAATAACATTGATTAAATGAGGGAAGGGCTCCGGTGTATAGAGAAGACCTCGCCGTTTAAGAAGTAACCATAGAAACGATGGAACCCACTATAATCCATTTATATTTATTACTTTTTTATTTACTATGTGTTTTACCTAGTATCAATACAATTTTGATTTTCGAGGGGAAATGCCTAAAAAAAAATCGTGGTCGGGAAGGTTAGAGTAGCAAAAGCCATTGGAATTTTTATTTTATACATTGGAAGAATCCGTTTTGTTATTAATAGACTAGGACACGGGAAGGGAATAACTGAAAGAAAGGAAATCAATTAGTTATTCATCAAAGTTTCATTTATTCAATGACCAGAATTAAACGAGGGTATATAGCTCGAAGACGTAGAACAAAAATCCGTTTATTTGCATCAACTTTTCGAGGGGCTCATTCAAGACTTACGCGGACTATTACTCAACAGAAAATAAGAGCTTTGGTTTCGGCTCATCGGGATAGGGGTAGACAAAAGAGAGATTTTCGTCGTTTGTGGATTACTCGTATAAATGCAGTAATTCGAGACAATAAAGTATACTTAAGTTATAGTAAATTAATACACAATCTGTACAAGAAACGGTTGCTTCTTAATCGTAAAATACTTGCACAAATAGCTATATTAAATAGGAGTTGTCTTTATATGATTTCCAATGAGATCATAAAATAAAGAGAGTGGAAGGAATCCGTTGGAATGGTTTAAATGGAGTTCCCTGGAAAATGAACTCTGGGAAGGTAGAGTAGAAATTAGTATAATAAAATATGAAAAAGTCGTCAAAATGAAAATGAAGAAACACGTTCAATAAAAAATATTTCTTCTTCTTCCCCAATTTTTTTTTTTTCGAACGACAATCAAATCTGGATTTCCTATTTTTAGAAAAAAAAAAGCGTCAATCCGCATTTGAGTTTGGATTGGAATTTTTTTTTGATTCAATTCAAGAGTCAGCCTATTTTTTTCTGGTTCTAAGACCAGTAGTTCTAGCGGTTGACTCGCTTCTTTCAAATTGTTTCTCATTATTAAGAAAAGGTAACGGAGATAAAATACGAGCTTGTTTTATAGCAATAGTAATTAATCGTTGTTGTTTTAAGGTCAATCGATTCACCCGTCTAGATAATATTTTTCCTTGTTCGCTAATAAATCGACTAATTAAACTCATGTTTCTATAATCAATTCGATCCCCCGATTGGATCGGAGGCAAACGCCTACGAAAAGATCGCTTGGATTTAAGAAAGATTCGCTTGGATTTATCCATGGTTTGTTTATTCCTTATCCTAAAGATCCTATTTCTTAATTCTCCATCACGGTTGGTCCGATCGAAATAGGATTTTGTTTGTTTATATTTAAATCAATAGATATTAGATATATCTAATATGTCATTTTTAATCTTCCTTGGAACGGAAGACTGACACACGAGCGACCAGTTAGATCTATTTCTTTATCTCCCCGTGAATCGTATGTTTGTAACAACGGGGACAGAATTTTCTCAATTCCAATCGACTAGGCGTATTATGTCGATTCTTTTGAGTAATATATCTGGAAATGCCCATTGATTCCTTATTAACACGATTTCGAACACAACTGGTACATTCCAAAATCACCGTTACTCGGACATCTTTACCCTTGGCCATGAGCCTCCTTTGGTTTTTGATTCATTCAATTCTTTAATTTTCCGATCCGAAACGAGGAAGAAGAAAGGAACGAAAAAAAAAAAGAAACAGGTAACTCGAAATCGAATTATGAAAGAAAGATTTCGTTGCAATAAATCAATATAAATAAATATAGTAATAATAACAATATATTAATAATAAGTAATATAATGATTTCTAACTATATTACTAGATTTATAATTTAAAATTGCCGTACAGCATTTAATTTTCATTTAAGTATCTTGTATGATATTATTGCCCCAACCATCACATTTCACTCTATTTTTTATTAATTTCATTTAAATTTAAACCTGGCCCGAGTTACTAGTTTCACCGAGGAGGAATCCCTTTATTTGTTTTTCTAACGTATATTCTAAAAAAAAAAAGGGAAGGGATTAGTTACAGATATTTGATTGTATCTCTAATCCTCTTCCCCCCCTCCCATATCAATAACTAGAATGAAAAAAAGGGGAATATCAACGCATCCGGAAAAAAACGATTGATCTCTATCAATAAACCTGCTAAAGACCCGAACCATAGAGTACTTACTACCGGTGCCACGGAGAGATATGTTTTTAGATCTCGCATTTTAAATTCTCCTCTTTCTTTATTATTTCTAATACATAATGGTAATACATATATACCCAGATGTGTATATGTACTTAATGACCGACCGCTTGTATTTGTACGCGGAATCCCTAATTCAAGTTGAAATGTACAACTTGAAATGTGCAAAATAGATATTACTTTTCTTAATCTTAAAAGAAACAAAT